CACTATAAATAAGAACCTGAATTCCAACTGTAGTGATTAATATTGACATAATAGAAGTAAGTGGATCAATAAAGTATCCGAATTCGAAAGAAAAATCATTATTGAGGGTCCAAGACCTTAGGGATTGATAAATATAAGTTCGATCTATTTGCTCAATAGCTAGATCGATGGAAAAAATCATAACTATACTTAAAAATAAAATACTAATAAAAGCCCACATACGGCGAAGATGTTTTGTTGCGATGGGAAAAAGTAGAAGTCCCACCCCTATTAAGATAGGGACTGGAAGTGGAACTAAAAGTATGATCCAGGAATATTGATATGGATGTTCCATAAAATCAATAAAATAATATTAATTATTGTTATTCTTAATTCATTGTTTCTGATTCACCGGTTCTTATCTCTTTTAAAAGGGATTAATAAAAAAATTTTCTTTTCCTAGTCATAGTTATTTTGAAATTTTCCCAACAACTAAAAAAAAAAAAATGAAAAGTTCAAAGCAATCAAATGTTCTAACTAAGCTACTAGTCAAAAATAAATGCTACTAGTCAAAAATAAATAATTATGTTATACTTTATACATTATTTTATACTTTATACTACTTTATACTAAATACTAAGTAAGATTTTTATGAAGATAGAACAATTTCTAATTGCAATTATTATTCCCTAATTACACCAATTTATGTACCTAGATCAAGACTAAAGAATTACATTAAATTCAGTTTGATAGAAATCAATAGGCTGGCTCAGAGCGTTCCCCAATAAACTACGAATTAGGTATTTTTAATTTGTTTATTTTTTGTTTATTCACAATCATTAACCAGTTCATCTCGGAACGTATTGATTGTTTTGCATTACAATAAATGGCATTAAATAACCAATTTCTAAAAAAAAGATTAGGACGATAAAACCTGTTCAATGTATTTTTCATGTATAAATATAGCATGCCAAAAATAAACAAAGATAAACGCGGAAGGGCCTTTTTTCTTTTTTTTATCAACCTCAACCAATTGTATTTCGATTATATGGCACAATCCACCCTATAGATATCGATTTGAATAGGTATATTAGGTATATAAGGATACCGACAATAACTACGAAATACAAATTTGTTTTTTCCCCGATATTTCTGGAATAAAAATTGACAAAATCCCTTATTCTGTTGTTTTTTTTTTTTCGAGTAAGATTTTATGCCATTCTTGCGTATTTCTATTTATTTATTTTTTCTCTAAACTAACTACCTTTAGAAAAATACACAGATAATGAAATAAATAGTAAAACCCAAAAATGATTTATTTTAACAATAGATGTCTTTCACATCCAATTTCAGCAATGAAAAATCTTTTCTTTTTTGAATGGCAGTTCCAAAAAAACGTACTTCTATATTAAAAAACCATATTCGTAAGAATATTTGGAAAAAAGGAGGGTATTGGTCAACATCGAAGGCTTTTTCCTTAGCGAAATCCCTTTCTATTGGGAATTCACAAAGTTTTTTTGGAAAACAAATAAATAAGAAAACGTTGGAATAATCTGAATACGTCTGACTCAAAAATCCAAAATGAGTTAATTGTTTTAGACTTTAGACTCTAGAAAAGTCGAAAAAAGTAAGAAACCAGTCCCCTTTCGGAATGTTTTGAACCGATTGATTTGTCTACTAAATTTGAAAACTAAAAAAAAAAAAACGTACTTTTTTTTTTTCAAAGCGGAATTAAGACAAACTCGAAAGTTTCACCTTTCTTTTTATTTGAATATTTTTTGTCTTCCCAGGATGGGGATTCTTATTTTCCCCATCACCCCACCATACGCCCTAAACAACAAGAATTTTTTTTTAGATTTAGGCCTTTCCGTTTATGCTATAGAGGAGGAGATATGATATACAATCTTTAGGAAAAATCAACGGGTTATTGGAACTAATTGATTCACTATAGAACTTTTTTTTTTTGAACTTTCTAAATTATTATTTTTCTGAAGCACTATATATAACCATATACCATGCACTTGGACTTCAATCGCCAAAAGCACCCCTTCACGTTTAGGCAGATATTGTGAATAGTGTAAAATTTTTAAGTGATTCAAAAAAATTATATGTTTGCCAGGGAGAATCTATCAAAATATATCTATTTTTGAATTATAATTTAGAAAGATTTTTTTGAAGTAGGGTACAATTCAATTACGATAGAAATTCAATTTTTGTTATTGTTTCTAATACGTCCAGTCCAATACCTAAATGATTTGATCAATCTTAGTACAAATGAATACTGAAAAAAACCTAACAATTGCGACAACCCAAACACAAAAATTAGAAAAAATGAAAAAATCGAAAGAACCCCTTTTTGAGTTGTTCCCTGGATTGAAGTTCTAACTCAGTCGTTACAACAGTTCTAGTTTATTAAACCAGAAACTATGAAAGTTAAGTTAAATAACCCTGAAACCTTAAATAATTAAATAAGACAACAAAAGGTGGAATCTTTAAATCTCCATTTCAATCTCGACGATTGACTAATAATAGGTTATTATGATTTCTAGAAAGCCGCTATGGTGAAATCGGTAGACACGCTGCTCTTAGGAAGCAGTGCGAGAGCATCTCGGTTCGAGTCCGAGTGGCGGCATAGTATCTCCAAAAAGATATACAAAAGGTACTCTAAGGAATTTAATTTACGATTTCCATTCCGCATATTTGAGGTATTCTCACTTTTCATTTTTTTTTATGATCTTTTCAACGTTAGAGCATATATTAACGCATATATCCTTTTCAGTCGTTTCAATTGGAATTCCAATATATTTACTAACCTTATTAGTCGATGAAATAAGAGGACTATATGATTCATCAGAAAAGGGGATGATAGCTACCGCTTTCTGTCTAACAGGATTATTAATCACCCGTTGGATTTACTCGAGGCATTTCCCATTAAGTGATTTATATGAATCATTAATCTTTCTTTCATGGAATTTCTCCATTATTCATAGGATTTTTGATTTTAAAAATAATAAAAATCATTTAAGCGCTATAACGGCACCAAGTGCTATTTTTACCCAAGGCTTTGCGACTTCGGGTTTTTTAAATAAAATGCATCAATCCGGAATATTAGTACCTGCTCTCCAAGTCCGGTGGTTAATGATGCACGTAAGTATGATGGTATTGGGCTATGCAGCTCTTGTATGTGGATCCTTATTATCCATGGCTCTTCTAGTCATTACATTTCGAAAAGTTATAAGGCTTTTTTTGAAAAGAACAAATTTTTTAAATGTAAATGAGTCGTTTTGCTTCGGTGAAATCCACCAATACATGAACGAAAAAAAGAATGTTTTACTAAATACCTTTTCTGCTAGAAATTATTACAGGTATCAAGTGATTCAACAATTGGATCGTTGGAGTTATCGTATTATTAGTTTAGGATTTATCTTTTTAACCATTGGGATTCTTTCGGGAGCAGTATGGGCTAATGAGGCGTGGGGTTCTTATTGGAATTGGGATCCAAAAGAAACTTGGGCATTTATTACTTGGACTATATTCGGGATTTATTTACATACTCGAACAAATAAAAATTTTGAAAGTGTAAATTCCGCAATTGTCGCTTCTACGGGATTTCTTATAATTTGGGTATGCTATTTCGGAGTCAATCTATTAGGAATAGGGTTACATAGTTATGGTTCATTTAATTAACATCTACTTGAATTGAGGAAAGGTCTTGATCAAGACAAACATAGGACAGCGCATAGATCGAAACGAAACTTAGTGTTAGTGTAAGACGTCGAGAACCTTTTGAATCAAACAAGTACGTCGATTCAAAAGGTTCTTACAAACGCCTTTGGCGTTTGATCACAAGTAAAATGCGATTATTTTACTTCTTTTTTTTTTTTTTAACTGAAACTTAAGAGGAGAAAAAAACTTCTTTGTTCATTGCCTACCGAACTTTTTTTTAATCATGGGATTTCTTTTTTATTTTTTTTTAGTCGTGCAAACTATCTATAAAAAAAATTAGATATAATAGCTTCGGCCTTGTCCACTGATAGTGCGAGAACAAAATCCGGATAAATACCAATACCTATTACGGGTATAAGAATAGAGATCAAAACAAATAACTCCCGGGGGCCCGAATCAAAAAAAGAAGAGTTTGGCGGGGCATTAAATAGTTTGTACCCATAGAACATTTGCCGTAACATAGATAATGAATAAATAGGAGTTAATATCATTCCAATTGCCATTACAAAAGTGATTAGTATTTTTGGCGTTAAAAAAAAATTTTGGCTGGTAATTATTCCCAAAAATACTATAAATTCCGCAACAAAACCACTCATGCCGGGCAGTGCAAGCGAAGCCATGGATAAGATACTGAATAGTGTGAATATCTTTGGAATTGTGATAGCCAGTCCACCCATCTCGTCGAGATAAAGAAGACGTATTCTATCATAACTTGTTCCTGCCAAGAAAAAAAGTGCAGCACTAATAAACCCATGAGAAATTATTTGTAAAATGGCTCCGTTGAGTCCTGTATCGGTTATCGATCCAATTCCTAGAATTATGAAACCCATATGAGATACAGAGGAATAGGCTATTCTTTTTTTTAAATTCCGTTGTCCGGGAGATGTTGAAGCTGCATAAATTATTTGCATGGTACCTACTATCATGAACCAGGGGGAAAATATAGAATGGGCGTGCGGTAATAGTTCCATATTGATCCGAATCAACCCATACGCTCCCATTTTTAATAAGATTCCGGCTAGAAGCATACAAGTACTGTAATGTGCCTCTCCGTGGGTGTCTGGTAACCACGTATGGAAGGGTATAATCGGTAATTTGATAGCAAAAGCAATAAAAAATCCAATATAGAATATTAGTTCCAGTGCCATAGGATACGATTGATTAACTAATGTTTCCAAATTTAATGTTGGTTCATCGGAACCATATAAACCGATACCCAAAACTCCTATTAAAAGAAAAACAGAACCTCCTGCAGTGTACAAAATAAATTTTGTGGCTGAATAAAGGCGTTTCTTTCCACCCCACGCGGCCACAAGTAGATAAACGGGAATTAATTCTAATTCCCACATGATGAAAAAAAGTAAAAGGTCTCGAGAAGAAAATGATCCTATTTGACCGCTGTACATCGCTAACATCAGGAAATGGAATAGTCGGGAATTCCGAGTAACTGGCCGAGCCGCTACAGTAGCTAAAGTAGTGATAAATCCCGTCAGTAAAACGGGTCCTATGGAAAGTCCATCTATTCCCAACCGCCAGTCAAAATCAAAAAAGGTGATCCATCTATCATCCTCGGCCAGCTGGATTAATAGATCGTCCAATTGGAAATTAGAACAGAATGCATAGGTCGTTAGAAGGAGTTCTAAGACACATATATATATTGTATATCCTCTAGTCACCTTATTTCCTCTATGAGGGAGAAAGAAAATTAAAGAACCCGCGGCTATTGGAAAAACTACAATTAGTGTTAACCAAGGAAAATAATTCGTGGTAAAGACAAGATACACTTGGCCCAGAAAAACCCGTCCTCGAAATTCGAAAATAGAATATATTCTTATTTTTTTCTTTTTCGAGGACGGGTTTTTGTCGGTAATCGGTAAAAAAAAAAAGAAACTGTATTCAAAACGGATTCAAGTGGGTTTTTTGGAACGTATCAATATCAATAAGCTAGACCCATGCTTCGAGTTGTTTCATGCCATAAATAAACCCGAACACTCAAGAAATCTGTTGGACAGGCGGATTCGCATCGCTTACAACCAACACAATCTTCTGTTCTTGGAGCAGAAGCAATTTGCTTTGCTTTACATCCGTCCCAAGGTATCATTTCTAATACATCTGTGGGGCAAGCTCGGACACATTGAGTACACCCTATACATGTATCATAAATCTTTACTGAATGTGACATTGGATCTATCAATTTATGTTTTGAACTTTTTAATTTTCGATCTAGTCAATTTTGAAATATCGTATATTTAAACACCAGATGAATCAATGATTTACCAGAATTTTTATAATTAACCCAACTTCTGGATCAACTCCTAAGCAGGAACAAGGATACTTTGATTTCTTCCGGTTTTACAAACATGATCGAGGTTAGTGCATATTATATAGCCTAAAGCCGAAGTGATCAATACTATATTAGGATTTCTAAATACTATTTATTCAACAAAGTCGATTGATTGATACGAGTCGATTTTCTGTTACGATAAATTGACGAAACAATAGCTGATCCGATAGCTGCTTCGGCGGCTGCAATAGCTATAACAAAAATTGAGAAAATATCTCCTTTTAATTGTCGACTATCAAAAAAATAAGAGAATGTTACGAAATTTATATTAACTGCATTTAGTATAAGTTCAAGACACATCAGGGCCCGAACCATAGTTTGGCTCGTAATCAATCCATAGATACCAATAGAAAATAAATAGGCACTCAAAACAAGTACATGCTCGAGCATCATTGACCAACTCCGTACCAATTTTGATTTATTTCAATATGAACAATAATGCAAGTGATTTGATTGCTTCGAATATACCAAGTACAGAACAAAAGAATCTATTTGATAATAGATCGAATACACAAAAATTTTTATTTTTTTTTTTTCTATTGATCCATGAATAGTATTCAATTCGACTTTAAAGAATTTAAGGGAAATGGATGTGATAACACATAAAAAGTCGAATTGGGATTGCTGTTTCTAGTTCTACTAGTTCTAAAGATTTGTTATTGACGAGCTACGGCAATTGCGCCTATCAAAGCAACTAAAAGAATTATTGAAACGAGTTCAAATGGAAGAAAAAAGTCTGTTGATAAATGAATTCCAATTTGTTGACTATTACTTATCAAATCTTGTTCGACAATCTGGTTGGGTCGTGTAGTCCAAATAATCCCGTACCACGACGTATCTAGAATAGTAGCGATTATTGAAAAAAAAATACTTGTACAAACCAGGGAAGTAAGTCCGTGACCAACAGTCCAAAGATTTTCATTCGAATCTTTGGAATAGTCTGAACCATTCATGAACATTACAGCAAATATGATTAAAACATTTACAGCTCCCACGTAAATAAGGAGCTGCGCGGCAGCTACAAAATGGGAATTTGATAGAATATAGAATAAGGATATACAAACAAGAACCCATCCCAAGGAAAAAGCAGAATAAATGGGGTTGCTAAATAATACCACCCCTAGACCTCCTAATATAAGACCTGATCCCAGAAAAACTACAAGAAAATCGTGTATTGGTCCAGGCAAATCCATTATATTAAAATATTAAAATAAGAGATAAATAAATCGAAATCTTTTTCATGAACTTATTGAACCGACCAGGCATTTTTTTTTTATGAGACATTCCCAATTCCAATTGAGTTAAATTCAAATCTATTAAGTGGGAATTGGTGTGGATACTGTTATTGGCTCAATTTCGTTCTTTTCTTTATTCGAAATGTCAATTTGCAATTTAAGCTATATAATATAGTTTCAAAAAGCTTTGGTGTATATATTATTTCATTTCAATACAAATTAAGTTGGACTTCTCATCAACCAATCAACAGTTGGGATTTGGAGTTATTGTTCAAGCAAAGAAAAACCTTATTCCTTTATACCAAATATACCAAAATGGAACCTTAGTAATTCAAAATTAAAGGGTTTAGTCATTTTTTATTTGAGGCGAATTCAACACTGTTCGAATTGTCAAATCTTCAATTACTGACATTGGTAACCGACCTAATGCAATTTGATTATAATTCAATTCGTGACGGTCGTAAGTAGCAAGTTCATATTCTTCAGTCATTGATAAACAATTTGTTGGACAATACTCAACACAGTTACCACAAAAAATACAAATTCCAAAATCAATACTGTAATTAAGTAATCGTTTCTTTCGAATATCTGTTTCAAATTTCCAATCAACAACAGGTAGATCTATAGGACATACGCGAACGCATACTTCACAAGCAATACATTTATCAAATTCAAAATGGATTCGACCGCGAAACCGCTCCGATGTCATTAATTTTTCATAAGGATATTGAATAGTTACAGGTAAACGATTTGCTTGGGATAAAGTAATCATGAAACTTTGACCGATGTACCTTGCAGCTCGTATTGTTTGTTGACCATAATTCATGAAACCAATTACCATAGGAAACATATCGTGAATATCTATGAATAATTTGAGTTTATTTCTTTCTCTTGTTTGAGACAAGTAGTGAATATTCTATTCCTTTTTTTATAGCGAAAGGAGTTGGGAAGAAGTTGTTAATAATAGATTACCGAGAGAAATAGGTAAAAGAAATTTCCAGCCAAGATTTAATAGTTGGTCCATTCTTAGTCTCGGTAAAGTCCATCTTGTTGTAATCGGAAAGAACAAGAACAAATAAGTTTTGGCTAATGTAATAAAGAGACTAATTGTCGTTCCAAAGATTCCATCCACTTTTTGTATTTCAAATAGTTCAGGAACAAGTATGTATGGAATGGAAAGATTCCAACCCCCCAAGTAAAGAACTGTTACAAATAATGAGGAAACTAATAGATTTAGATAGGAAGCAACGTAAAATAAACCAAATTTTATTCCTGAATATTCGGTTTGATAACCCGCTACTAGTTCTTCTTCGGCTTCTGGTAAATCAAAAGGTAATCGCTCGCATTCCGCTAGAGAAGAAATTAGAAAAACGATAAACCCTATAGGTTGACGCCACAAATTCCACCCCCAAAAACCATATTTTGATTGTGCCCCAACCATATCAACTGTACTTGAACTGTTAGATAATCATAGTCGGTGGTAACATTAGGTTGCCATCGCTATTACAAAACCGTACATGAGATTTTCACCTCATACGGCTCCTCAGGGCCACAAATAAATGTAAGAACGGGACCAGTATTAGTTATCTTCATATGGTTATAGGATAGATAAAGTCAAAATCTAGCGGAGGTTCCAAAATTATACCACAGGAATTCTGTCTACTCTAAGGATAAAAAAAAGATTTTGGAATTAATCTCATCCTTTAAGAATTTCAATTTTGCTGTGTTGAGTAATAACTTAATCAACCCTTCAATAAAATACTCTTTGTCGAAATAGAAATAGATATTTAAACCCATCCTTTTAGTTTCGCTTACAAAAAAGAATTAGACATTATACTAGTTCATGAATGATGACCCGAATTTGATTTCATCAATATATGAAAGAACGAATAAAAGGATCCTTTCCTATTGGAATTGTATTTTTTCCATTTTTTTTTGTTCCTATTCTTTTTTCTGAGAGAAAAGGGGGCTTAAAACTTAACAAGGGAGTAAAGGATTATTTCGTTCCTGATAGTTATTTTTTTAACTAGCGGATAGGAGCATACTCTGGATCGGAATTGTGGGGAGTACTACCTGATCATTTCTACCAATTTAAAGCCCCAATTAGTGTTCTTTTTATGTTATGCGGAAGTCTACTTTTTGATAATTGACATAATCATAATCTACATTACTAACCCGTTGTGTGTTTTTTGGTGTTCCTTCCTATCCACCCATTTTTTGTTTTCAACACCCGTAATATATATGCATTATAATATATACAAACACTAATGAAAATTCCATAGGGTTGGTCTTTTGAGCCCGCTTCAAGCTAGGATGATCAATCAACTAATCTTGGGGTAAGGGCTTCCTACGCTTTTACTTTTGTTTACTTACCGTTAACGCTTGTACATAGGAAATGAGATTTAAGCCGCTTGTACTGCGAATTGCAAAGTTGTTTTCTTTCACTCATATATAACTATCAAATTTCTTTTATTAACCTAATTTATTAACCTAAAGAATAAAAACCTAAAGAATAAATACATGAATAAAAAAAAAAGATTTCGATTTTTCTCTTAAAGTTCTTTTTTTTTTTCTAGAACCAAAAGAAAAACAATAGGAAAATGAAAGGCTTAGGTTTTAGCGAATCGCACGTAGAGATATTGATAAAACACATAAAGTTAATGGTATTTCATAACTAATCGATTGAGCAGCAGCTCGCAGACCGCCTAAAAAGGAATATTTATTATTTGATCCATATCCTGACATAATAAGTCCAATAGGGGCAATACTTGAAATGGCAATCCATAAAAAAATACCGATATTAAGGTCAACTAAAACAAGGTTATAACTAAAAGGAATTACTGAAGAACTTAGTAGAATTACTATGACTGCTATAGATGGTCCAATACTGAATAAACTACTATTTCCTCTAGATGGAAGAAGGTTTTCTTTGAAAAGTAGTTTTGTCCCATCTGCTAAAGCTTGAAGAATTCCCAATGGACTGGCGTATTCAGGCCCAATACGTTGTTGTATTCCTGCAGATATTTCTCTTTCTAACCACACGATTACTAGGACACCTATTGTGATTGCCACTACAGGAGTCAAAATAGGGGCAAGCACCCACATGATCCCATAGACCTCTTGTAGGGATTCCCATCTGGAAAAAGAATTGATATCTTGTACTTCTGTTCTATCAATTATCATTTCAACGATCAACTTCCCCCATAATGATATCTATACTACCTAATATTGTCATAATATCAGCCAATTTCATTCTTTTAACTAACTGAGGAAGAATTTGCAAATTGATAAAACCTGGTGGGCGAATTTTCCATCTCCAAGGAAAACCGCTTTGATCTCCTATCAAAAAAATTCCCAATTCTCCTTTTGGGGCTTCTACTCTCACATAAAGTTCTTGTTTCGGCAATTCAAAACTCGGAGAAGGCTTTTTACTAATGAATCGATCTTCAAAATCATTCCATTCTGGATCGCTTTCTCTATCAAAACATCGGATTTCTAAATTTTCATAGGGTCCCCCCGGAATTCCTTCTAAAGCCTGTTGAATAATCTTTATAGATTCGGTCATTTCACCGATTCGGACTAAATAACGAGCTAATGAATCTCCTTCTTTTTGCCATTGGACTTCCCAATCAAATTCGTCATAACACTCATAATGATCAACTTTACGAAGATCCCATTCTATTCCAGACGCTCGTAGCATTGGTCCGGATAAACCCCAATTTATTGCTTCTTCTCCACCAATAATGCCTACTCCTTCAACTCGTTCTAAAAAAATAGGGTTTTGCGTAATAAGTTTTTGATATTCAGCAACTCCCGTTAAAAAATAATTGCAGAAATCCAAACATTTATCTATCCAACCGTGGGGTAAATCAGCCGCTATTCCTCCGATACGAAAATAATTATGCATCATCCTCATACCGGTGGCAGCTTCGAACAGATCATATACTAATTCTCTTTCTCTGAAAATATAGAAGAAAGGAGTCTGTGCACCAATATCTGCCATAAAAGGGCCAAGCCATAACAGATGGGAAGCTATACGACTCAACTCCAACATAATTACTCGGATATAGCTGGCCCTTTTGGGTACTTGAATATTTCCCAACAGTTCAGGTCCATTTACAGTTATTGCTTCGGTGAACATAGTAGCTAAATAATCCCAACGGGTTATATAAGGCATATATTGTATAATTGTTCGGTTTTCCGCAATTTTTTCCATCCCTCGGTGTAAATAACCCAATATTGGTTCACAGTCAATAACATCTTCACCATCTAGAGTAACGATGAGACGAAGAACACCGTGCATTGATGGGTGGTGAGGTCCCATATTGACTATCATAAATTCTTTTTCTGTAGCTAGTATACTCATAGGTTTTTACTCGATTCATTCCTACATGAATTGTTGAAAACAACAAGAAGTTCATCAAGATTCAAAATCAAATAATTAGAAATTGTCTTTCAAATTAACGATTTTTTGACTCCCGAATATTCAACTTACTAATTAATTCTTTATAACGTACTCTATTTTTCTTTAACAAATACGCTAGGAGACGTTGGCGTTTTTCCAAAATTTTTCGTAGACCCCTTTGAGATAAATAGTCTTTTCTGTGCAATTCTAAATGTGAAGTAAGTCTCCGTATCTTATTAGTGAAACGGAATACTTGAAATTCAACTGATCCACGGTTTTCTTTTTTTTTTTCTTGAACCATAACTAAGACGAATGAATTTTTTATCATAAAATGAAACCCCCTCTCCCTCCTTTTTTGAAGATGAATTTTATTGATCAGTAATAATAAGACTAGTTACTTGAATTTGATATATACAAGAATCTTAAGTTCGTTCTGAACTTGGTAAAAAATCACTATCTGGAATGAAAGACACGACATGTATCCATTTCTTGGTTTTTATGTCCCATGTTTGGGACATGATCGATAGGACAAGCACACTATTAACAAATTTTCAATCGTGGATACATATGTACCCTTACCATATTGAAACGACTCCCATTATTGGTATTAAACCAATAGCGATTCATACAAATTAAATCTTCTAATCGATATTTGGGCCAAATAAAAATAAAGAACTTTAATTTAATTAGTTGAGTTTTCTCTTTAGAAAAATCTTTGTTTTTATCCAAAAAGTGACCCCCGTTTTTTACGTTAGTACAAAATACTGGGTTTCTCTCCATAACGTTTTGATTCTTCGAATTGAAACAAATTAGAGTTCTTAATTCTCTACTAGGTTTAGGGAATAAAAAATTTTCAGGAACAAGCAAATCATAATGATTTTTGTTTCTATTTCCAGTCATTTTTTGATGTTTTGCAATAAATTCATTAAAAATTTTTTTATCAACATAGCCTTTTTCATGGTATCCTTTAGTAATTTTGCGCTTATTCTTATGAACCAATGAAATACCTACGATTTGATATATAATAAATTGGCCATCATTTTTTACAGACAAACGACGGGGTTCGATAATAAGCATTCCCCCTTTCGTCAATTCTGTAAGAGCGAAATCCTTATTAGTGATCAAAATAGCTAAACCAATTTCTCCTCCTTGAATAGAGGTTATAGCAACGTCGCTAGGATTTATCAGTCGAACCAGGTAACAATATACTTTCATATCATTGAGTATTTTTTCCCTGAAAGAAACAGTACCTCTCCATCTCAATTGCAAACACAAGTATTTTTTTAGGAGGAAATCAGGTTGTACTTCTGTTTCTCTCTTGGATTTCTTTTTCTTTATACGTTTTTTCATGTCCGATCTCGTAGAATTTTTTTCAACATCTTTTTCGTGGTTTGAGAGAACTGGTCCAAGACTTATTTGCTTTTGTGCATCTGATCCAGGATTTTCTTGGTCTGTGAGCTCTTTTTCTTCTTGACTTTGATTCGACAATTCAAGATATTCTTTTTGAGTCGATGATATAAAAGGATTCGCTTCTTTTTTTCCGGTTCGAATTTTCTTACCATTTTCATTAAAATTCAAAAGAAGTAATTTGATTAGTATGATCCATGGTTTTGTTCTATATGCATTAAAAAGTAGCGCAAATTCTGGAAAGAACCAAGGCTCCAGGTTTGATATCGGACAACTTAGTATTTCTTCATTCATTCCCATCCAATCAAAAAGTTTTTTTTTTTTGTTGGATGGGTTAATTTCTTCATCTTGATGAATTGTAAGATAAAAAGGGTCTCTTTTATTAATTGCATCAATTTTTTTATAATTATCAGACCCGATCTTAGTATTTTGATTGATGTGGGTACCCGTATCCATATCAACCCAGGCTTCAATATTGACCTTATTTCTAAAAAAAAAATTCAGAATTCTCCAATCAAAATATTTTCTATACAAGAATTTGTCCCTATCTATAATATTATCTAGGAGAAGATAATTATTGATAGGGATAGCTTCCAACATAGCAAATAAATTTCCTTTCTTTATATTGTAATTAGAATAATACTTTTGCTTATTATTTACTTGGCTTAGTGATCTATCAATATATGAGTCTTTCGTATCTTCATAATTAATCGATTTATATGATAAACGATAATATCTATAGTGTTTTTTAAAATTAGATTTTTGATTACGTAATGAGCCTGCTTCAAAAAAAAGTTGCTTTTCGTAATGAGTTAATCCGTTTTTTTCATATGAATCTCTTTTAGTTAAATCTTTATTTTGAGCCATAGGGTGTTGATGGGCTCTATTTCGCGATTCTTGGGGCACGAATCTAGCCCATTTAATCCGATAGCGATAGAAATCATATTGATAATGATCACTTAAGCTGTTTTTCCATAAATTCCTTCCAAAATGCCAAAAGGGTTTATGTCTTAATTGGTAATTAAATATTCCGTGTTTGTCAAAAAAATCTTTTATTTCATTCTTAAGAAATCGAGATGTTTTGTGATATTGAAGAATAGGTCTTAATTTATAAAAGTAAAAAATTGGGGCTTGTAACAATTTGTAAAATACGTATGTTTGTGATTGTGAAAAAGGCGACAAATTAGAAGAATTTTTTGAATTCTTATTACTAATCTTCAAAAGTGATTTTTTGACAGTTGAAAGAAAGTGAATTCTATTTTTATTTCTTTTATTAATTTTTTCCGAATTTTCTTCATTATTGTGGATGTTTTTCTCAATAATTTGAATTTTTTTTTTTGTTGATTCACCAAAAGATTTCGCATTGATTCTTGGAATAGTAAGTGTAGCTAGAAAAAATTTTATGTATAGCTTTTCAATAAAAAATTTTACAAAAAAATAGGATTTACGGGTTAATCGAGTATTTCTTTTTTTGAATATCTGCCAAATCTTTTTTGATGAGTCTAATATCTTAGCAGAATAAATTGGTTTGTTCGAACTAATATTTGTTTCTTGAGTTAGCGATCCTTTTTTTTTTGCTTTTGTAATTTTAGATATTTGATTTCGTATTCGGCTTGTTCGATTAGTCCGATCTTTCATTTTTTTTTTTGCCCGGGAGAAATTTGGCCAATCCGTAGATGGAATTTCAATAGACGATTCGTGAATCTTCTGATTACTGAGTATCAAATTGTTTTGAGTTTCACCCAATTCATCGATTTCTCTCAAGTTTCTTTTTGAAAGTTCTTTTATTTTTCCTTCGTTGAAAACCCTTAAAACTATAAAAGACTTAGTTTTCAATATTTGAAATATTTTTTTTTTTAGTTCGTTAAAAATGGGTTCAAAAAACGAACGTCGTTTTCGGGGAG